GAAAAAAACCTCTTTAACCTTTTTTTGTTGTTCTGGTTTGAAAAACCTCTTTTGACTCTTCTTTTCGACAAAACAAAAAAAAAGAAATTAAAATTAATGAATTTCAATTTCTTATTCTTAAAAAAGAAAGTAAAAGTAGTAAATTAATACAAAAATTGATACATAAACTAAAAAAAAGAAGAGATAAGAGGAGATACGCCCCCCACCTAGATATTTAATAATTTCTGCTACAAAGAAACTTGTAACACCAATACCATTCGTAATTCCATCAATTACTTGTCTATCAAAAAATTGAGTTAGTTCGGCTAATCCTCTTATACACCTAGTGAAAGTTTTTTCATAAAAAATGTCTATGTAACCGCGATTATATGACCAATTATATATTACATTTATTATTTTGTCCCAGACAAGTCTTCTAGGACCCGTTTTAACAAAAAAATTGATTAAGTTCAAATTCTGAAAATATGAATAAGCGGGCCCATATAAAAGAGACGCTATAAATATTCCGAAATAAGCTATACTGACTGAAAAAATTGCATTTATCACAAATTCATACCAATCAAAAAAATTGTTAGAATTTGAATGTAGCAAGTTTATCGACGGAGTTAACCATTTTGATAATATGTCCAAATATATTCTTCCTTGACCAAAAGGAATTCCTATGGATCCAACAAATAAAGTAAATAAGACCAATACAAAAAGTGGCAATAACATTGTATTGTCCGATTCATAAGGATACGTGGAAGTTTTTTTATTGGGAAAATTTTTAATAGTAATAAGGGGTTGTATCATATTTCTTACATTACCATCAATTGGATATGTTTTTTTTGAAAAAAGGGAACCCCTCTGATTATTATTCATTGTTGATAAAAATTTTTTTTTTTTTATCGCTTTTTGTCCTTTTTTTCCCCATATGGATATTGAATAGAACGCATTATTTTTTTTTCCGCTGTAATTTTTTAAATTAAAATTTAAATGCCCTTCAAAAGTAAGTAAATACATCCGAAACATATAAAATGCAGTTAACCCTGCTGTGAAACAAGCTATTATTGCAAAAATAGGTGAATACAACCAACTATCATTAAGAATTTCGTCTTTGGACCAAAAACAAGCAAGAGGTGGAAAACCACAAAGAGAAAGTGTACCTAATAAAAATGAAGTTTTTGTAATTGGCACATATTTTGTTAAACCGCCCATAAGAGCCATGTTCTGGCTTTTATCCGGAGAATATCCAACAATGGTTTCCATAGAATGAATAATGGATCCAGATCCTAAAAATAATAATGCTTTCGAATAGGCATGAGTGATCAAATGAAATAAAGCAGCCCGATAAGATCCCATGCCTAAAGCTAACATAATATAACCCAATTGAGACATTGTAGAATAGGCTAAACTTCTTTTAATATCTCTTTGAGCAAGAGCCAAAGTAGCTCCTAATAGTATTGTTATTATACCTACCAAAGAAATTATATACATTATGTAAGGTATGACTGTAAAAAGAGGAAGAAGGCGAGCTATAAGAAAAATTCCCGCTGCTACCATTGTAGCAGCGTGTATAAGAGCCGAAATAGGAGTAGGACCCTCCATAGCATCGGGTAACCATACGTGAAGGGGGAATTGCGCAGATTTAGCAACCGCACCAACAAATAATAGGGAAGCACACAAAGTTAGAAATAAGGAATTGGCCCCATTATTATCAATCAAATTTTTGGCTATTTCGAACAAATCCCGAAATTCAAAACTCCCCGTTATCCAATAAAGACCTAAGATTCCTAAAAATAAACCAAAATCCCCTACACGATTAGTTACAAAGGCTTTTTGACAAGCACTTGCCGCAAGGGGGCGTGTGAACCAAAAACCTATTAATAGATATGAACACATTCCAACCAATTCCCAAAAAAAATAAATTTGTATCAAATTTGAACTAGTAACTAATCCCAGCATGGAAGCATTAGAAAAACTCATATAAGAAAAAAATCTCAAATAGCCTTGATCATGAGACATATAATTGTCACTATAAATAAGAACCATTATTCCAACAGTAGTAATTAATATTAACATAATAGAAGTAAGCGGATCTATAAAGTGTCCGAAATCTAAGGAAAAATCATTATTGATGGTCCAAGACCATACATATTGGTAGATGGGACTGCCGTTTATTTGCTGAATAGACAGATCGGCTGAAAAAAGCATAACGATACTTAGTAATAAAACACTAGGAAAAGCCCATATGCGCCTAATACTTTTTGTTGCCGCCGGAACAAGGAGAAGGCCCAACCCTATTGCTATAGGAACTGGAAGGGGAATGAAAGGTATGATCCACGCATATTGATATATATGTTCCATAAAAAAATCAAACTTTTTTATTAATTGTTTAATTGTTTCCGATTCACCAGCTCTTATAGATTTCGAAAGGAGTAAAAAAAAAAACGTAAAAAAATCAAGATATGAAAGGACTCAAATAAATAAGATATTTATGAAGATACAGAATATGATATTTTCAAACATTTCATTATTACAATAATTTAGAAACATAGAACAAGTAAAAAATGATACAAAAAAAATTGAAGTACTTGATTCCAATATATATTATCCACCAATAACTTAACTCGAAAAACGTAAAACAAAATACCTCGTTGTTATTAGTTATTTTAGTTAATTTATTCGGAATCATTAATGAGTTGTGAACTAGTTCATTGTGGAACTGTTCGAGTTCCTTATATTTCTTTCAATAAAACAACTTATGTTTATGGTAAACTATATGATATCCGTTGATTTGTTACCCGTCACTTCAATTCACACAGAACTGTAATAAGAAAAAAGGGACTTTTTTCAAATAATATTAACAAATTAACCACTAACAGATACTAGTCTCATTCGATTTTTCTAATTTTAATTAGATATACTTTCTTGATCAATTACAATTATATAGAAAGGGGTTTAGAGTCTAGTTTTCTTAAATTAGGTAAGGGTTCTGAAACTTTTGGATTTCGTTTTTGAAATTAGATGAAATGTAACATGACGAAAATATACGGAAGTACCAAATGAAACCTTTTTTTATTATTTTATTACCAACGTCAAGCAATTATATTTCTATAGCCTTGGTTGAATCCCATGTATATATATATCCGAATGAAGATATGCGATATATATATAGATATATATATAGATAGTACTGGCTAGTATACATCATTCTTTCTTCAGATATTCTTTCTTCGAATATTATATGTAATAGTAATAAATTCTATATTTGGAACAATAGATGTCTTACACATTTAACTATAACAATGAACAACTTCTGCATTTTTTAATGGCGGTTCCTAAAAAACGTACTTCTATGTCCAAAAAGCGTATTCGTAAAAATTTTTGGAAAAATAAAGCATATTGGGCATCAATAAAGGCTTTCTCTTTAGCCAAATCACTTTCCACCGGGAAGTCTAAAAGTTTTTTTGTTCGACAAACAAGTAATAAAGTCTTGGAATAATCTTAATAAATATGAACCAATCGATTAGATAATTTAAACTTATCAATATGAGATGGAATTTTCTGTTGTCGTATGTAGATAATAGTTTTTCTGTCTACTAGACTTGAAAAGGACTACAAAAAATCAGGCACAAGATACAAATAAAGTTTCATCTTTTCTTTCTATTTATTGGTTTTTTTGTGGGATGGGGATTGTTATTTTCCCCATCGATTCACTTCTTAAACAAAGCATTTTTTTAGGAAGATTTCTTGGGTTTTGTATTCCGAATCGAATATATATTATTCTATGTTTGAAAAGATCCATCAAGATATCTCTATCTATAAAGCACAATCTACATTCCATATGAATGAATATCTTGATAACTCTATTATTTTTCTAAAATTTTATTTTTTTTTTTTTGAAATGAAATAATGAAATAAATATGGAATGAATAGAAATTTGAACTCGTTCTTTTGTTATACAAACAGCCCCCCAATTGTTTTGACTAATACTTAATTGGTTTAGACTTAATTGGTTTGGTAAATACTAACACGAATTTTAGACACAATGAAAATCCCAGGAAAGAAATTAAAACTGGATTAAATTAATTAATCCGTTTTGTTTTACAGGCTATCCAACCAAATATTTACAACAACACCTTTTCTTCAGTAATTCCATTGTGATCCATAAAAAATCCTATTTTTTTTTATTCGGATTAATTTAATAAAATAAGATAAATGAGAAATAAATCATCAAACAAATAAAAATGGAATGGGGTATAAAAAAATTGAGTTATGGGCATGGATATAAGAACAGAACTATCTAGTTACAACTCTTCAATTCCATAAGAGCTTAAAACGCATGAAAAGCCATTACATTACATTGTTAAAACTAACACTACCCCAACTACAATAAAGGTAATAATTATTGAACGTTCAAATAGAAATTTGAACGATACTTTTTAATATTTCCTTAAAGATATTGCATTGAATTGCCTCCTTCAATCTCGACGATTGAAGATGGATGGGCTATTATGATTTCGAGCAAGCCGCTATGGTGAAATCGGTAGACACGCTGCTCTTAGGAAGCAGTGCTAGAGCATCTCGGTTCGAGTCCGAGTGGCGGCATCTTATCAAAAAATACTAGTAAAAAAAAGACTAGAATAACTCCTATAATATATAGAATGAAATGCCTTAATTTGCATTCCATTGTTGGAGGCCATCTTTATTTTTTTTAGGATTTTTTATGATATTTTTTACTTTAGAACATATATTAACTCACATTTCTTTGTCGATTGTTTCAATTGTAATTTTTATTTATTTTATGAACTTATTAGTCCACGAAATCGTAGGACTACAAAATTCGTCGGAAAAAGGAATGGCAGCCACCTTTTTATGTATAACAGGATTATTAGTTATTCGGTGGATTTATTCAGGACATTTACCTTTAAGCGATTTATATGAATCATTAATGTTCCTTTCGTGGAGTTTCTCCATTATTCATATGGTTCCCTATTTTAGAAACCATAAAAATAATT